AGAATCGATCTCATTCAGATAATAATCTATATGGGATTTCCTAAATTATTAATTGAAGATAAACCCCGAAGAATCGAAGAATTACAGATAAATGTTCAAAAAGAACTTAATTGTGAAAACAGAAAACTCAATATTGCTATTACCAGAATTTCCAATCCGTATGGGCATCCTAATATTCTTGCAGAATTTATAGCTGGCCAATTAAAAAACCGCGTTTCTTTTCGAAAAGCAATGAAAAAAGCTATTGAATTAACTGAACAGGCGAATACAAAAGGAATTCAAGTACAAATTGCAGGACGTATCGACGGAAAAGAAATTGCACGTGTTGAATGGATAAGAGAAGGCAGAGTTCCTTTACAAACAATTGAAGCTAAAATTGATTATTGTTCCTATACAGTTCGAACTATTTATGGGGTCTTAGGAATAAAAATTTGGATATTCGTAGACGAAGAATAACAAACTTTATTTGTCTTTACATTTTATCCAAGGATAAAAAAACTAAAACTATGTTAGTATAACACTATAACAGACAGCAAAAAAAAAAATTACAGTCTTCTTTTTTTTGTTTAAGGAAAAATCAGCAATTCTATAAGGTTGAATAAAAATTTCTATCAAAACTACTTTGATATAATTGCTATGCTTAGTGTGTGACTCGTTAGTTTAGGATTCGATTTAGACTAAGAAAAAAAATAAAAAAGAACTTACCTAATAAGATAAGAGCAACTAATAACTATAAAAGCATTAATAAATAACCTAAGCAACTCATTGCTTCGCATTATCTGGATAAAAAAAAAAAGTCAAGATATGATAGACTGATCATATAATTGTAGCAACTTAATTTTTTTTACAAAAAAAAAAATAACGAAATATTATTATAAGTTATGAAAGGTAATTGAAAAGTATGCGGATAAACGGAAGGATGAAAGAAAGAGAGAAAAAATTTTAATATTAATGATCTATTCTTCCAATTTGGAAAGTCTATGAGGTCACTGTAATAAAAACAATGTAATAAAGCATGAATACAGATTCATTCATAATAATTAAATAAATCTGTTCGTTCTGAAAACAAAAATTAAGAGCCTTGAGCCAATAAAAACTGAGAAAATTGACTCTAAAATAAATAAAAAAAATTAAATTAAAAATTTCAGGTAAGAGCTCCATTGTAGAATTCGGGCCTAATGATTAATCAAGAGGCGATGGGAACGACGGAACCCATGAATATAGAGGATTCAATTGAAAAATAAATCTTAGTAATTCATTGGACAGGATGGCGGAATAAACCATAAACTTTATTATCTATTCTGATTTTTAGTCTGAGACCTCATGGGATAAACATCAAACTTAAATAGATATTGAAAGAGTAAATATTCGCCGGCGAATATATATATATTTTTTTCAAATAAAAAAAGTAATAAAAAACGAAAAAGATAAAAGAAAATAAGGATTTTGTTAGAATACTATAACTCTAACAAAAACGACATTCGAGATAATGATATTACGTTATTTTTAAATAAATATAATATAGAATTAATCTTGGATTCCATTTTGAAAAAGACATACACAAATTTAGAAGAGATCAGATGAAATGTCAAAAAAGACCATGATTAATAGGATTAATCATTAACTACATCTATATATTAATACAAGCTTTTTTAGTACTTTTTCGCGAGGAGCTGGATGAGAAGAAACTCTCACGTTCAGTTCTGTAGTAGAGATGGGATTTCTAATTTAGAAAAAACCCATCAACTATAACCCAAAAAGAACCAGATTTCGTAAACAACATCGAGGAAGACTAAAAGGAATATCTTCTCGTGGGAATCGTATTTGTTTTGGCAGATATGCTCTTCAAACACTTGAACCCGCTTGGATCACATCTAGACAAATAGAAGCAGGGCGACGAGCAATGTCACGAAATGTACGACGTGGGGGAAAAATTTGGGTACGTATATTTCCAGACAAACCAGTTACAGTAAGACCGGCGGAAACGCGTATGGGTTCTGGGAAAGGATCCCCGGAGTATTGGGTAGCTGTGGTTAAACCAGGTAAAATCCTTTATGAAATGGGTGGTGTACCCGAAAATATAGCCAGAAAAGCTATTTCAATAGCGGCATCAAAAATGCCTATAAAAACCCAATTCATTATTTCTGAATAGGAATATAGAATGAAAAAGCTAAATAACATTTAAGGAAAAAAAGATTATCGGTTTTATTTTTTTGACAAACAATATTTTTTTACTTCGTCCTTTGTATTAAAAGAAGAGATACAAAAAAATGATATGATTCAACCACAAACCTATTTGAATGTAGCAGACAACAGCGGGGCTCGAGAATTGATGTGTATTCGAATAATAGGAGCTAGTAATCGCCGATATGCTCATATTGGTGACGTTATTGTTGCTGTAATCAAGGAAGCAATACCGAATACTCCTCTAGAAAGATCAGAAGTGATCAGAGCAGTAATTGTACGTACTTGTAAAGAACTCAAACGTAACAATGGGACGATAATACGATATGATGACAACGCCGCAGTTGTCATTGATCAAGAAGGGAATCCAAAAGGAACTCGAGTTTTTGGGGCGATCCCACGGGAATTGAGACAATTAAACTTTACTAAAATAGTTTCATTAGCTCCTGAGGTCTTATAAGACCTAAATATCGATAGTTAGTATAGGGTTTAAAAAATGGTATTGAAATAAAATTAATTAATAGATTGTGTATCACGCATATACCCTTAATAAAAAATTATTAAAAATTTAATTCATATATTAATATATAATTCGTCTATATCTATATATAAATAAAATATAAATAAAAGAAAAAGAACATGTTGATTATATCAAAATTATAGAACAATAAGGAATTTTAACTTAATCATGGGGAAAGACACTATTGCTGATATAATAACCTCCATACGAAATGCTGACATGAATAGAAAAGGAACAGTTCGGATAGGGTCGACTAACATCACCGAAAGCATTGTTAAAATACTTTTACGGGAGGGTTTTATCGAAAACGTAAGGAAACATCGTGAAAACAATCAATATTTTTTGATTTTAACCCTAAAACACAGACGAAATAAGAAAGAATCCTATAAAACTATTTTAAATTTAAAGCGAATAAGTCGACCGGGTCTACGAATCTATTCTAACTCTCAACGAATTCCACGAATTTTAGGCGGAATAGGAATTGTAATCCTTTCGACTTCTCAAGGTATAATGACAGACCGAGAAGCTAGACTAAAAAGAATCGGTGGAGAAATTTTGTGTTATATATGGTAATCCTTCTAATATAAAAATTGGATATCCGGAATTTACCATTTGTGAAAAAAGGGGGTTGTGAAATACCACCCCTGCTAAAAATAAAAATTTTAGCAAGTTCTTAGGTATAAGTTAATCAGGGGACAGCCGCTTTCTAGATTACATACCAAGGATTCAAAAGAGTAAGTGGTTTTTTTCAATTTCAACATTCCTTTCACGAAGATACAATTAAAGATTCAAAAATATCAAGAAACCTTTCTTTCGTCCAACAAAACAATAAGTATATTCACAGAATTAAGGAATAATAACTATGAAAATAAGGGCTTCCGTTCGTAAAATTTGTGAAAAGTGTCGACTAATCCGTAGGAGGGGACGAATTATAGTAATTTGTTCCAACCCGAGGCATAAACAAAGACAAGGATAATCTTACTAAAAGGAAATAAAATAAAGGACACTTCCAAGGAGCTGGCAAAAAAAGTCCGTTTTGACATGAAATGGATATATCCATATATTTCTTGTGAAATGAAAAAATATGGCAAAACCTATATTAAGAATTGGTTCACGTAAAAATACACGTAGTGGTTCACGTAAAATTGTACGTAGAATACCAAAGGGAGTTATTCATGTTCAAGCAAGTTTCAACAATACCATTGTGACCGTTACAGATGTACGGGGTCGGGTTATTTCTTGGTCCTCCGCGGGTACTTGTGGATTCAGGGGTACAAGAAGAGGAACACCCTTTGCTGCTCAAACCGCAGCAGGAAATGCTATTCGAGCAGTAGTGGATCAAGGTATGCAACGAGCTGAGGTAAGGATAAAAGGCCCTGGACTGGGAAGAGATGCAGCATTACGAGCTATTCGTAGAAGCGGTATACTTTTAAGTTTCGTACGAGATGTAACCCCTATGCCACATAATGGTTGTAGACCCCCTAAAAAAAGACGTGTATAGAACTAAATAAAAGTTGAAAGGGTTTCAAGAGAAATAAACGATTCAATGATCTGATCAAATAAAATTACTATGGTTCGAGAGAAAGTAAAAGTATCTACTCGGACACTACAGTGGAAGTGTGTTGAATCAAGAAGAGACAGTAAGCGTCTTTATTATGGACGCTTTATTCTGGCTCCACTTATGAAAGGTCAAGCCGACACAATAGGCATTGCGATGCGAAGAGCTTTACTTGGCGAAATAGAAGGAACATGTATTACACGTGCAAAATCTGAGAACATACCACATGACTATTCTAACATAGTAGGTATTCAAGAATCAGTACATGAAATTTTAATGAATTTGAACGAGATTGTATTAAGAAGTAATCTATACGGAACGTGCAACGCGCTTATTTGTGTCAAAGGTCCCGTATATATAACTGCTCGAGACATAATTTTACCGCCCTCTGTGGAAATAGTTGATAATACACAGCATATAGCTACCTTAACGGAACCAATAGATTTGTGTATTGGATTAAAAATCGAGAGGAATCGCGGATATAGCCTAAAAATGTCAAATAACTTTGAAGACAGAAGTTATCCTATAGATGCAGTATTCATGCCTGTTCAAAACGCGAATCATAGTATTCATTCTTATGGGAATGGGAATGAAAAACAAGAGATTCTTTTTCTAGAAATATGGACAAATGGAAGTTTAACTCCTAAAGAAGCACTTCATGAAGCCTCCCGGAATTTGATTAATTTATTTATTCCTTTTCTACATGTAGAAGAAGAAACGTTCTATTTAGAGAACAAT